TGAACAGAGGCAAAAGCCTCAGTAACGGTCGGGCGGTAGTAAAAAGTCATAGCAAACCCTGTAGCTACTTGTACTAAAAAACAAGTGAGCGTAATTCCTCCCAGACAATAAAATATGTTGACATGAGGAGGAACGTATTTACTAGTTATATCATCTGCAATCGCCTGAATCTCGAGACGTTCTTCGAACCAATCGTAGACTTTATTGAGATAGGTAAACCAAGAGAACTCCCCTCTGAGAACCGTATATGAGAATTTCATCTCGTACGGCTCAAACAAAACCACCCCAATACTGGTATGGAATAGAAAATTGGAAACTTCTTAATTTTTTGATTCAATCTTATCTAAAAATACGAAAGAATAAAAATAAGAAAGCTTTTCTTTGTGGTTATAATTAGAATGCCAAAAAATCAAGTCGACGCGCTTATCTTTATGTTGATCGTTACAGGCCTCTTGAATCTTCTATTTACCTATTTCATTTTCTTTGATTTGTTATTTTGAGTTGTATGTAATGCAGCTTGACTTTTGTTTTCTTTATTATTGCTAGGAATTTTCTTGTTAAGACCCTATGAATCAATTGAAACCTCAGATTCATACTAGAACCACGATGATTCAATAAAACCTTCAAACTAAGTCCAAAGATTCCATGAGTAAGAATCCTTGGATCATCATTTATTCAAATTTGTGCTTTGAGTAAAATAAAAGCAGAAATGGGGAATTTGAAAGAAGAAAAATCTTGCAATTGCAAATTTTGTCTTTGGAAAAATTTTTTGAATCCGGCCAAGGGGTCTGAATATTAAGTATGAATCATAGTTCGAATACTTCGTGATCTATTTCATATATTCCGTGCTCCAGATACTCGAATGAATATCCGACGGAGTAAAGCCATCTCGATCAAGACGACAGATCTATGCTCTGTACTATCAATAGGATCAATTCGAACAAGTCGCACACTCATATTCCGGAAATACAGAAATAAAAAATTCGCGGTCGAACTACCAATCAACGAAAATCAAAATCCGATACCTAAATGCTTATTTAAAAGGTAATATTTTGTGATTCTTGTAAATTTCATTCTAATTCAGTGAAATTCCGTCCAGTAAAACGGACGAATTATAAATCTCCAAAATAATAGATAGGAATACCGCAAATAAAGCCATTGCGACTCCCATCAAAGGAGTAGTTCCCCATCCAGGAGCTACTTTACCATATTCCGAATTCAAGGGTTTCAACAACCCCCCTGCAGAAGTTCTTTTTGGACGAGCTCTAGAACTACCCTCAACTGTTTGTGTAGCCATAAATCCTATTTTGTATTGATTGAGATCTGTTGACTTTGTATACCATTCCGTTGTAAATAAACGATCTTATCATGGATCCAGTGTGGTCTTGAAATTCTATAATAATGGAAACAGCAACCCTAGTCGCCATCTCTATATCTGGGTTACTTGTAAGTTTTACTGGGTACGCCTTATATACTGCTTTTGGGCAACCCTCTCAACAACTAAGAGATCCATTCGAGGAACACGGGGACTAGTTGAAGTAGAAGTAATGGGCCTCCCAATATTGGGAGGCCCATTACTTCAATTGAGATAAAAAAAAATCATTTTGTTTTTTTAGTTGGAACTTTAGGCGGTTCTCGAAAAAAGATAGCGAAAAAAATGATCCCTAGAGTCGAGACTAAGAGGAATGTATAAACCAATGCTTCCATAAATTCGATCGTGGTTTCCAATTATAGCTTCCATACCTGTTTATTTGGGATCATCCCCCGGATTAAAGAAAAAAAGAATCAAAAAGGGCGGCGATTTAAATCCATATTTCTCCAGTACCTTATACCTTATTTTAAATAAAAAGCACAAATCGAAAATAGAAGCAGAAGTGAGAAACTAAAATAGTAGAGCAATGCTGCATCAGACTACTTGTCTTCTTGTAGTTGGATCTCCAAGTTTTTGGAATACTCCAAATTCCACTTGAGCGTCCAAATCCGGGTCAATACCAGCAAAAACATCTCTGAACAAGGTTCTAGCACCATGCCAAATGTGTCCGAAGAAGAAAAGCAGAGCAAATGAAGCGTGTCCAAACGTAAACCAGCCCCTTGGGCTGCTACGAAAAACACCATCGGATTTCAAAGTAGCACGATCTAATTCAAAAATTTCACCCAATTGAGCACGTCTAGCATATTTTTTCACAGTAGCAGGATCACTATAACTCACGCCATTCAGCTCGCCACCATAGAACTCAACGGTTACACCTACTTGTTCGACACTATACTTCGATTCTGCCCTTCGAAAAGGAACGTCGGCTCTAACAATTCCATCTCCGTCTACCAAAACAACTGGAAATGTTTCAAAAAAAGTAGGCATACGACGTACAAAAAGTTCACGCCCTTCTTTATCTCTAAATATAGGGTGTCCTAACCACCCGACAGCTATTCCATCCCCGTTATCCATTGAACCCGCTCTGAATAATCCCCCTTTCGCAGGATTATTTCCGATGTAATCATAAAAAGCTAATTTTTCAGGAATTTTAGACCAAGCTTCTGATAAACTTTGATTTTCGGCTAGTCCAGCACTGACTCTTCGATATATTTCTTGCTGAAAGTATCCCTGATCCCATTGATAACGGGTGGGACCAAATAATTCGATGGGGGTAGTTGCTGACCCATACCACATAGTTCCAGCAACAACAAACGCTGCAAAAAAGACAGCAGCGATGCTGCTGGAAAGAACGGTTTCAATATTGCCCATACGTAATCCTTTGTATAAGCGTTGTGGCGGGCGGACACTGAGATGGAATAAGCCTGCTAATATGCCCAATGTCCCTGCCGCAATATGATGAGAGGCTATTCCTCCTGGAACAAAAGGATCAAAACCTTCCACACCCCATGCTGGATTTACAGATTGTACCTTTCCAGTTAGTCCATACGGATCAGACACCCATATTCCAGGACCATACAATCCTGTTACATGAAATGTCCCAAAACCAAAGCAAGCCACTCCTGAGAGAAATAAATGAATTCCAAAGATTTTAGGCAAATCCAAAGAACGTTTTCCTGTACGGTCATCAACAAATATTGCTAGATCCCAATACACCCAATGCCAGATAGCTGCCAAGAAGCACAATCCGGAAAACACAATATGTGCCCCCGCTACACCTTCGTAACTCCAAATACCCGGATTCGTTACTGTCCCCCCTGTAATACTCCAACCACCCCATGAATCGGTTATTCCTAAACGAGTCATGAAGGGTATAACGAACATGCCTTGTCTCCACATTGGATCAAGAACTGGATCGGAGGGATCAAAAACAGCTAATTCATATAGAGCCATTGAACCGGCCCAACCCGCAACCAGGGCTGTATGCATTATATGGACAGCAATCAAACGACCGGGATCATTCAATACGACGGTATGAACACGATACCAAGGCAAACCCATGGGACTACCCCTTTATTAATAAAAAATAGACACTATGTAACTTTATTGCATTGAAAAAAACTATGCTATGTACCCCTTTTTTCAGGGGATTATCTCGAAAAAGGGATTAATATTAATATTTGTTCTATTCTTTTAGTAATAATGGAAGAGTTCGGTTCGTAGGAAAAAAGAGAAGCAGATCTATTCTATACTCGATAAGTACCAATACGCAATGGGGGTTGATTCCCTTTTCTATGAGCGAATGTATCCATATTTGGTCATCATTCAAAAGACTTATTCGTAATAATTTTCCTTTATTTTATGAACTTCGTCAATCTATGTATAAACTAAGATAACGGCCACTAGTATTAAGACAAGAAGCCCATTATTACGCTTCCACATCAAAGTGAACTAGAGTACTTAATTCTTTTTTCTTTCATTTTATGCCTATTGGTGTTCCAAAAGTACCTTATCGAAGTCCCGGGGACAAGCATCCATCTTGGGTTGACATATAGTGCGACTTGTCAGATCTATTGGGTCATATGGGATTTCCCCGTTCTCTCCCCCGATCGAGATATCCTCTGTTTCGCCCAAAAAATTGATTGAATTATCAAAAATTTGTAGCGTGAAATGCAATGAAGTGCAATTAGATCTATTTCGTGAGGAAGCATCCAGATTAATATTAGCAATAAATCAATTTTATGGTCGTCTTGGCTGGACCAATAAAATGAGGTATCCAGGCTCCGTTTAGAAAAACCCAATTGGTAATATATCTATGATTATTACTTATATCATAAACGATTCCTTTATTCGAAAAGCGATCTCAAACGTTAATCAACGGAATGCTAAATATGATGAATATGTCAAATATTTGGCGGAAGACATGAAAGAAATGAATTAAAAAAGGGGTAAGTCATAGCAAAAAAGAGACGTGGTATTGGGGTCATTTGTCTTATATGTGCAAATCAAAATCGGGCGAATCCTTACTCGGAGTAGAGCCTAAACCTAAAAAAATGGAAGAAGCCCATTCAATTCAGGAACAAGAAAATGGCATCGTGATTTTTGGATCGGATCTCGATGAAAAAATACATCAATGAAAAGTTAGTTCGATAAGTCGATAAGTTTAGTGAATTTCTTTTTTATATTAGAATATTATAGGTCTAGGAAACCGGCTAAACTCAGCGTTCTTGAAAACCGGAAGAAAAGCCCCTCGATAGAAGCGAGGAAAAAAGAAAGGAAAGGGGCTAGGAGCTACACATTGATTTGTTTTTCGCAAGTTTTGTTGAACCGTATGCATCAAAAGATGCCTGTACGGCTCCGAAAGGATACTGTTTTATCCTAATCAACCGACTTTATCGAGAAAGATTACTTTTTTTAGGTCAAATGGTTGAGAGCGATATCTCGAATCAACTTATTGGTATTATGGTATATCTCAGTATAGAGAACGAGACCAAGGATTTGTATTTATTTATCAACTCTCCTGGCGGATGGGTAATACCCGGGATAGCAATTTATGATACTATGCAATTTGTGCGACCCGATGTACAGACAATATGCATGGGATTGGCCGCCTCCATGGGGTCTTTTCTCCTGGCCGCCGGAGCAAGTACCAAACGTCTAGCATTCCCTCACGCTTGGCGCCAATGAGTTTTTTATTTGAGAGAAAAAAGAAGACTATGCCTTCGCCATATGAATTCTTAATATTAAGTAATAATAGCATGGCACTTCGAATTCGATATGAAAATTGTTAGTGTTTTTTTTTTTTCAAAATATTTGATTATGTATCGAAGCAGTAGTATGAGATAAAGAAGGGGTATTCCGAGTTTATCTTACCTATCGGAGGCCTATTGCAGCGCCACACACCTTTTTCACGCCGAAAGGTTCTTAACAATTAACAATTAACAAGATTTATGGTATGAAAGAGTACGAAAATAAAAAAAGAAGATTATTTTTGATTTATTTCTTTTTTTATTTTGATTTGAAAAAAAAAAAAAGAAACTTTGGGATTGCTGAATCACAAAAAAAATAAATATATAAAGCAACGGAGCCATCATAGTATTTTTGAACTCCTCAAAAAAAAAGAAGGGTGGTAATTGGATCATTTACCCATCTGGGTATAATAGAACCCCCTTTTTATCCTTGTTTGATGAAGGGTAAAAAGCAAATTCCATTGGCGAGCCGTATGCAATGCGAAAAAGTGCCCGTACGGTTGTTCAATTCTATCTTTTTCTTTATCTCTTCCCCTCGCCGAATCGTGCGAGATAGAGGAACCTTTTATTATGTTATAATATATCATCAGGGTCATGATCCATCAACCTATTGGCGCTTTTTATGGGGCACAAACGGGAGAATTTATCCTGGATACGGAAGAACTACTGAGACTGCGCGAAATCCTTACAATGGTTTATGTACAAAGATCGGGCAAGCCCTTATGGGTTGTATCCGAAGACATGGAAAGGGATACTTTTATGTCAGCAACAGAAGCCCAAGCTCATGGACTTGTTGATCTTGTAGCGGTTGGATAAAACATAGCAGTCACTTCTTAAGGGTTTAATATTCTATTAAACAGAAGAAATTCATAATCATCCGGTTAGGATCGATCTAAACCAGCCCATAATGGATAATTCAGCATGCCAACTATTAAACAACTTATTAGAAACCCAAGACAGCCAATTAGAAATGTTACCAAATCCCCCGCTCTGCGGGGATGTCCTCAGCGCCGAGGAACATGTACAAGGGTGTATGTGCGACTCGTTTCAATCATGGGCTGAGACAAACCAAAAGAAAGAAACCCTTTTTTAAGTATCAATGATCAGTACCTGTGAATCGGATAGAATAGAAGAAGAAGAACTCCATTCACTATCTAAAAAAAGATCGATCTATCATATCTTTCTATTGTGTATGAAATTTATGGTTTCCACTGGCGCAAATTCCACCACCTCAATTTGCAATTAATTTAAGGTGAGAAAGAATTCCCCATTGGTAACAAATAGTTATCCATTAAGCGGGGGAAATACTATAAAAAAGCAGAAAGATTATCTTTCTACTCTTGCAAGAACGGACTAACAAGGTCAGCTACCCCACCAATCTTCATAATTAAATACCGTTACTGTATAAGGTCTATCTCGTTATGAAAGACCTATTACTAGAAAATTCATGGGTAGAGCCGAAGAGTGGTAACTGTACAAGTTACCAATAGAATTGATTAAATGAAGGAAGTGGCTCCGGTGTATAGAGAGGGCCTCACCGTTTAAGAAGTAATCATAGAGACGACGGAACCCACAATTTCTTTATCTATTTACTACTTTCGTTTTTTTTTTACTATTTTCTTTCCAATGCCTCGACAAAAGGTAAAAGCGTGGTCGGGAAGGTTAGAGTAGCAAAAGCCATTGGAATTTTGATTTTATAAATTGGAAGAGTCCGTTTTGTTATTAATAGACTAGGAAAGGGGAAAAGAATAACTGAAAGAAAGGAAATCAATTAGTTATTCATCAAAGTTTCATTTATTCAATGACCAGAATTAGACGAGGATATATAGCTCGGAGACGTAGAACAAAAATGCGTTTATTTGTATCAAGCTTTCGCGGGGCTCATTCACGACTTAGCCGAACAATTACTCAACAGAAAATAAGAGCTTTGGTTTCGGCTCATCGCGATAGAGATAGGAAAAAAAGAGATTTTCGTCGTTTGTGGATCACCCGAATAAATGCAGTAATTCGCGGAAATCTGGTATCCTATAGTTATAGTAGATTAATATACAATCTGTATAAGGCGCAGTTGGTTCTTAATCGTAAGATACTTGCACAAATAGCTATATCAAATAGGAATTGTCTTTATATGATTTCCAATGAGATTATAAAATAAGGAAATTGGAAGGAATCCATTATAATTTTTAAACGGAGTTCTCTGGAGAATGAACTCCAGTAAGAGGAAGGTAGAGTAGAAATAATATGATAAAGTCGTCAAAATGAGCGAACACGCTCAATAAAAAAAAAAGATTGATTTTATTCTTCTTTCCCAATTCTTTTTTTTTTTTTTCTTACGGCACGGCTGCTTCACAGATTTTTTGAACAAAACATCCATCTGTGTTTGAGTTCAGATTGGAATTTTTATTTAATTGAAGAGTAAGCCTATTTTTTTCTGGTTCTAAGACCGGGAGGTCTAGCGGTCAACCCACTTCTTTCAAATTGTTTCTCATTATTAAGAAAAGGTAACGAAGATAAAATACGAGCTTGTTTTATAGCAATAGTAATTAATCGTTGTTCTTTTAAGGTCAATCTATTCACCCGTCTAGATAATATTTTTCCTTGTTCACTAAGAAATCGACTAATTAAAGTCATGTTTCTATAATCAATTCGATCCCCCGATTGGATCGGGGGCAAACGCCTACGAAAAGATCGCTTGGATTTAAGAAAGAGTCGCTTGGTTTTATCCATAATTTGTTTATTCCTTATCCCTAAAATCCCATTTCGATGAAATCAAAAAATGATTTATAGAATCAATTATAGGATTTGGTTTGTCTAGATTTATTTATTTGTTTTTATTAAAATATATGAAATAATCTAGATATATATCTAGATTAGTTTTTCATGTCCCTTGGAAGGGTGACACAAAAGCACGCGGCTTGACTCTATCTATTTTTTTATCTCCCCATGAAGTGTATGCTTGTAACAATAGGGACAGAATTTTCTCAATTCCAATCGACTGGGTGTATTGTGTCGATTCTTTTGAGTAATATATCTGGAAATACCCCTTGATTCCTTATTAACACCGTTTCGAACACAACTAGTACATTCCAAAATAACCCTTACTCGGACCTCTTTACCCTTGGCCATGAACCTCCTTGGGGTTTTTGATTCACCCAACTTTTCTATTTTCCGACCCGCAACGAATAAGAAGCACGGGACAAAAAAATAGAAGTTGCTAACCACTCAAAAAAAACTTATGAAATAAAGATTTTATTGCAATCAATATAGTAAATAAATAGGAAATCAAAATAAAAAATAATAAGTAATACAAGAATTTCTAACTATATTGCTAAATCGCAGTCCAGTATTTCATTTAAGGATCTTGTAGTGGAGGATACTCTTACCCTAGCCATATTTCGATTTCCGTTTTCTTTTACCTGTCTATTTGCTTTTAACTGGATAATTAATAATTAATTTAATCGGAGCCTGAACCCGGGTTTCGCTGAGGTTGAAGCCACCTTTTTTCTTTCGCTTTCCTTCTTTCTAATTGTAAAACAAAAAAACGAAAAGAGGGGAAAGAGAGATTAGTCACAAATATTTGATTCTAGCTCTAATCTTCTTCACCCCGTTCCAGTTCAATAACTAGAATGAAAAAAAAGGAAATGTCAATGCGTCGGGGAATAAACGGTTGATTTCTATCAATAACCCTGCTAAAGACCCGAACCATAGAGTACTTAGTACCGGTGCCACGGAAAGATATGTTTTTAGATCTCGCATTGAAAATCCTCCTTCTTTTTTGTTTTTGTATTCCCTATTGGAATATATTATGGTAAGAGATGTATATGTAGTTAAAGGCCCACTTGTATTTGTGCGCGGAATCCCTAATTCAAATTGAAATGCGCAATGATTCGGTATATAAGATTTGATTTTCTTTTTTTTTTCTTAAAACAGAAAAAGGGTCACTTTACACCTGCGAATTCCCAAGAAAAATAATAATTTATTATTATTATATGGTATATGATATGAGACCAAAAACAAGAAAAGGCAAGATCCATTTTGCATATCACTAGAGGGAATAAAAAATAAGGATGTGGAAAACAAGACAGGGATTCTTTACAATGATATTGTAGGCCAATTGAAAGGGATGTAGCGCAGCTTGGTAGCGCGTTTGTTTTGGGTACAAAATGTCACGGGTTCAAATCCTGTCATCCCTACCAATTACCGCTCAGAGCAGCAGTAACGCGAGATCTTTTTTTTTTTTTTTTTCGATCGATTTCATTTTGACATACATAAATTTCTATTTTATGATATATGATAGTATACACATACAAGAATTGTTGGGGTAAAAAAAGAGAATCTCCTTATTTCCAGCCTTTTTCGTTGTGATAAGAAAGCGCTCTTAGTTCAGTTCGGTAGAACGTGGGTCTCCAAAACCCAATGTCGTAGGTTCAAATCCTACAGAGCGTGATTCCGCTCTTGTCGTCTTAGATCTAAAACCATACACACTGAACTGAAATAATTGAACAGCAATCTGAATTTGACCCTGACCTCCCCCTCGGATTAAATTAAAGAAGGGAGGGGTCAGTTAAAAAAAGAGATGTTAATTAATCAAAGGTCCAACTGATCACCACGTCTGTATTGTAAATAGGCGGTTACGAATAATCCAGCCAAAGTAATAGGAATTAGACCTAAGACGATTCCAAATAGAAAGACTTCAATCATTTGAATTTTATTTATTTTTTTTTTATTTGAAAGGTTAAAAAGAGAGGTAATATCTATTCCTAAATATTAATCTGCCTTGCCTAGGAATCTCAATAACCAATAATTGGTAATTAACGTGGTACGGTAAGGAACTAGACAATATGTGGAATACCACAGAAGGGTTTCTTTTTATGAATTA